TCCCAATCAGCTCCTCTCGCGGTGGAAGAACAGATAATGACTATTTATACCGGAACAAACGGTTATCTTGATTCATTAGAAATTGGACAGGTAAGGAAATTTCTTGTTGAGTTACGGACTTACGTAAAAACTAACAAACCTCAGTTCCAAGAAATCATCTCTTCTACCAAGACGTTTACCGAGGAAGCGGAAGCCCTTTTGAAAGAAGCTATTCAGGAACAAATGGACCGTTTTCTACTTCAGGAATAAGCATAAAAAAACGGATCCCTTACTTTCTTTTATCTTAAAAAGGTAATGTTAATGGAATTAAGGGTCTCAAATTCAAGTTACTCGAAAAGTCTTTCGTGATATCAAAAAAAAAAAAAAAATAGATATATATATGGAAATAATTTGCGTCCAATAGGATTTGAACCTATACCAAAGGTTTAGAAGACCTCTGTCCTATCCATTAGACAATGGACGCTTTTCATTCCGATTTTTTCGTATTTTGACTTTCCCCACCTCTTCGTTGAAAAAAAAAAAAAAGAATTTCGAATAAAAGAATAGAAAGCGGGTAGCGGGAATCGAACCCGCATCGTTAGCTTGGAAGGCTAAGGGTTATAGTCGACGTCGATTCAGCATTTTGAACGTCTCTAATTCAAAACCGAACATGAAACTTTGGTTTCATTCGGCTCCTTTATGGATATGGATGTGAACAAAATTACAAAAAAAAATTCTACCCATAACATCTATGTCAACTTTTGTCTGACTACAGACAAAACTAATCGTTTTCTAGATGATCCCTCTAGAAGAGAGTAATTCTAACAATCTTTCTAGTTACTTCGTTCTCTATTTTTATTTGAGACGGTCCTGAGAAAGGGATTTTGTTTCCACCGAGCTAAAACAACAGGTCGATGCCTCTAGTAAACCAGAGGCATCGTTTAATAGCTATTTTGATTCAATTTTTTACAAAAATTGAAGATTTAGTTACGATTAGAAACCTACTTTCTATCTTCATCCATGGATCCTTTACTCATACTTATTCAATTGGAAATATTAATCCAATTCCAAAATTCTGTTTCGTAATTTCGGAATCCAATTTCTCACTTTCTAAGTGATCCTTGGATACAAATCGCGAGAATGTATATTTTTTCTCGAATCCGTGATTGAGAGGTAAAGGATTAAATCCTTTGATTTTTGCAAATAAAGTTTTTGGTCGGAATACGAATCAAACCGAAAACAAAGACCCTTTAACTATCAAAGGGTTAAAAAAACGAATCACACTTTTACCACTAAACTATACCCGCTACAATGCGATTATTGTATACAACTGGACCTTTTGTCGAACCGAGAAATGGGGTATAATAATATAATAAAAATAGGATCATCAGAAAATCATAAAATGAAGAGTATTGACCCCCTTTTTTTTTGTTTTCGCGGATGGAAATAGTCCTTCTTCTTTTTTTGTTCGTGCTTAAATATTTCCTATTCACTTTATTTTATATAATACTAAGCATTTTTGTTTTCAAATCAGATAAATGAAAAATCATCATTATTTTTCTATAATTAGTTGGAACAAAAAAAGGCCCGGCTAGGTACTGACCAGGCCAGGCCGTGTCAATAAGAAGGGTCTTTCGAACAAAATAACCTCAAGGCGAAAGGGTCGTTTTTCGTTTTCTTTATATTGTTGGCACTTTCGAGCCCTTTCCTTTATTTATCATTTATCGAAAAGAAATTGCTGATAAAAATTGTACATATCTATATAATAGAGAAAGAAAAACTCCTTATTTTATGTGTAATCTAACCCAATTTTCAATTGGGAGAGATGGCTGAGTGGACTAAAGCGGCGGATTGCTAATCCGTTGTACGAGTTATTCGTACCGAGGGTTCGAATCCCTCTCTTTCCACTTCCCTTGATGACTTTATTTTTTTTTTATTTGGCAAATCCTTTGTTCTTATCTAAACAAAAAATCCTAAGAAAATAGAAAGGAAAACCCCTTATTCTTCACGCCCAGGATTACGTCCAGGATCATTAGATAGGAATCCAAAGATGAAGAGAGAAACAAAAAATATCACTACTGTGTAAACGAAGAGTTTGAGAGTAAGCATTACACAATCTCCAAGATAATTTTTTTTTTTTTTCAAAAAAAAAAAAGAGAATAGATCCTCCATTTTTCTACCACATATCCTATTTGGATATCAAGAACCAAGTTTCTTTCTAGAAAAAATCATGAACTTTCTAGGAAATTAGTAAGAAATTCTTAAATTTAAATAATTTAGATTAAGGATCTTATCGAAAACTTACAGCAGCTTGCCAAACAAAAGCTAAGAGAAAAAAGAACACGGGTATGACTGGCATAACATCTACGATTGGGTTCAAAAAAGCATAGGCCTCGGGCAATTTTCCGAAGAAAAAATTACTTGAATAAAAGGCAGAATTAAGACAGATACAGATCAAACTAAAGATATTAAGCATAACAGACATTTTTTTCTTGGAGATAATTGCATTTTGATTGAGTTATTGATATAAGGAAAAAAGGGAAAAATTTAGGTAGACAAAAAACTCTTCTTTTCTTTTGAACTCACCCAATCAAAAATCCTCCAATTCTCAAAAGAGAATAGAGGAAATCATACTTTCATACAATATCTTAATTGAATTCTATCTAATGATCAATAAATTAAGTTTAATTCTATATTTTTGAAAATCCTAGTAACAATCTAAATATCTATAGAATAAATTAGATTGAAGTTGACAAATAATGAATACCAATAATATACTAATATTATACTTTAGTAGTATCGAATAGAAATCTAAATGGGGCGTGGCCAAGTGGTAAGGCAACGGGTTTTGGTCCCGCCATTCGGAGGTTCGAATCCTTCCGTCCCAGAGCATATTCATTATGTTAGAATAGAATCAAGATTTTATTGAATGGGGTAAAGTCTAATGTTAGCTGGAATACCTTTCTTGCTTCTGATTTTGATCTTTTATGCATGAATCATATCTTTTCTTTTTTACACAAACTGAATTGAATCGAGTGCAAATGACACGCAGATGGAATTGACTCTATTTCTGATCCAGGTAAATTGGGAACATGGGTTTCAAGAGTTTGAATTCAAAAAAGGGGGTCTTTTCATCCTATGCCCAATCCCATCTTGTTTCGGGAAGTTAGTTATTTAGAAAAACATTCCGTCCCATATTGATTTTCTATTTTATCAATATTTGAATTTTCAAGGATCCTATCTATTATTCCCTATCCTGTAAACTAATTTTTTTATGAATTTTAATATAGATTTCTTTCTTAATTCTAACTTTTTTGGCACTAATTAAATTCATTCAAAGTCAATAGGATTAATTCTCCTAAGGGGTTAGACTAAAATAAAAATAGGAGCAACTTCATTTGGACTTGTTTGGGTTTGTATCTAGCCAGTCCGCATCCCAGATCATAATTCCCATTTATTATTTCTCTTATGCCCCATTAGTCCCGTAGTACACGGGGGCGAATACATTAACCGAAGGTATTAAAATATCTGTTTATATTCTATTATGTATGGCAAGATTTCGATTAACGAAATCTTGCTGAACTACACAGCTTAAATAAAATAATGAGGAAATGTTTAACGTATATGTATCCTTCTATTCTATTTTTGTGAAAAGGGTTTTTGATCCCCTCGATTTGAAATTTTAGAATTGAAATATTTAACCCTAACCTATTTAGATTTAGATTTAATCTATTATTAAATTGAAATTCTTTTTAATTTTTAATTAAGAGGACTTGCTAAAACTTCCTATAGCTATATATAGAATCCAAAGCTATATATAGAATCCAATCCCTATTCTCTATTCTAATCTAATTATATAAGAAATTATATAAGATATAAGAAAAGGTATTGATTACGATGTCTACGAACCAATGACTATTCATGATTCCATAATTGAATCAATTCCATACTGGTTCCAAATTAGAGGAATGTTATGGTAAAACTTCGTTTGAAACGATGTGGTAGAAAGCAACGTGCGACTTGAAGGACATGATCCAGTGTGGATTCTTTCTTATATCCACCATTTTCGATTTCTATAGGAATGAAGGTGCTCTTGGCTTCGACATCCGTTGGTAACCTAAATAGTCCACGATGGAGCTCGAGTAGAAAGTATTAATTCATTTCTCAGGACAAGAATCTAGGGTTAATGCAAATCAATAAATTGGAACAACTTCGTGAATATATCTTCGATATAGAAATCGAAGGGATCCCATTCGAGCAAGTTTCCAATTCAAAAGGAAAATTTGTTGGAATTAATCAAACCCTTTCGATCCAAAGTGTATCACGCGGGAATCAATTGTCCGTAGGATTCTTTGATAGAAGGAAATCCCCAAAAGGGGTATGTTGCTGCCATTTTGAAAGGATTAAGAAGCACCGAAGTAATGCCTAAACCCAATGATTTAAAACAAAGATAATAAGGGATCCCAGAACAAGGAAACACCGTTTTAATCGTCTCACTAACTGGCCAGACTTAAGGATCCAAATAGATTTTTATCGAGACAAACAAAAAAGGGGGTAAAGACCACTCAATAAATGAAAGATTCTCTTTTGAATTATTTGAGAGTTATCTAACTTGAGTTATGAGTACGAATGGTTTCTTTTTCATTTTTAGGAAAGAAGAAGAAAAAAAAAGACTTAAACCCTAGTCTAATTGATTTGATGATTTTATAGAACCTTTTATCATTTATGTAATTTATTTGAATTCCATACTATAGATAAAACTTCAAATCCAATTCTTTTTCTCGAGCCGTACGAGGAGAAAACTTCCTATACGTTTCTAGGGGGGGTGTATTGTTCATCTACATCTATCTCAATGAGTCGTCTATCGAATCGTTGCAATTGATGTTCGATCTCGAAGAGAAGGAAAAGATCTTCAGAAAGTAGGTTTTTATGATCCGATAAAGAATCAAACTTATTTAAATGTTCCCGCTATTCTCTATTTCCTTGAAAAGGGAGCCCAACCTACAGGAACTGTTCAGGATATTTTAAAAAGGGTGGGGGTTTCAAAGGAACTTCATCCTAATCAAACGAAATTCGATTAAGGAAATACAAAAAGGGGGGTAGTGATTTGTATATAACTTTGGATAACCTTTCTCTACTCTTTTTTATTTACCCCCCTTTCCCGCTCTATTCGTATCTATTTATCATTGTTTCCATTGAATCTGTGTTCTATAATGACAAAACCTTATTTTCTTGATCTTAGAAAATTTAGACATTCTCGACAACTTGATGGTTTTCATTTTTATTTAAAATCTAACTAAGAAAAAAAAAAGAAATTCAATTGAATTTCTTTTTTTCTATTCTTTTCTTTTCATAACATTTATATTGACAACAGTGTATCGAACAAATATAATCCATCGTGATAAGTGAAGTTAGATCTAGTTATTTGGTTTGTTTGGTTTTTTACTTTACTTCATTCAAACGACGGGTTCTTTGATACACAAGCTTTTTTTGGTTGATTAAAAAAAGGGGATAACAAAGGGATCCGCCCATAAATTTTGAATCTCTATTTTCATTTTTTTTTTTCTTTTTGTTTTCCTTTATCTAATTTTATCTGAGAATTTCTTCTATTTTCATCTGATCTATTTTTTTTTATGTTCTGAATTCATTAGAAAATCCATTTTTTTGATTTGTTAGCTCAATGGTTTAATTGCTTCGTCTAATTTCTTTGTTTAATTTATTGTTTAATTTATTTTCATTCCGATTGTATTTATGCACTTCTTTTTTATTATACATATATTTTCTAATCGATAGATTATCTTCTATAGTTGGTTTCTTGTTCTCGGGTTGCTAACTCAACGGTAGAGTACTCGGCTTTTAAGTGCGGCTAGGATCTTTTACACATTTGGATGAAGCAAAGGATTCGTCCATACCATCGGTAAAGTTTGGAAGACCACGACTGATCCTGAAAGGAAATGAATGGAAAAAATAGCATGTCGTATTGACGGGGAGTTCTGACAATATTTCATTCTTACCGGGTCGGTACAAAAACCCGTTTGAAGTCTTGGAATGGAACAAAATAAAAGTTGGGTTGAATGAATAAATGGATAGGCCCTGCGGCTTCAATTAACTATAAGGAAAGACAAAGCAACGAGCTTCCGTTCTGAATTTGAATTATTTCCTGATCTAATTAGACGTTAAAAAAAGATTAGTGCCGATCCAGGAAGGGTTGCTCCCCCCATGGGGATTCTCGATTTTTTCAATGAATCCTAACTATTTTAATTCTCCATTATGAAAGGGAGATGTGTGTGTAAAAGAAACAGTATATTGATAAATTAAGTTTTTCCGAAATCAAAAGAGCGATTAGGTTGAAAAAATAAAAGATTTTTAAACACCTTCTTTTCTTATCCTATAATCTTATCCAAAAATGGAAAAAAGAAGAAATAGAGAATCTGTTGATAAGTTTACCTGTTTCCGAGGTATCTATTCTTATTAGAATACCCTGTTTTGACTCTATCGCACTATGTATCATTTGCTAACCCAAAAATCGTCTATCTTGGATTCAAATCAAATTTCAAATGGAAGAAATACAAAGCTATTTACAGCTTGATAGATCTCAACAACCCAGCTTTCTATATCCACTTATCTTTCAGGAGTATATTTATGCACTTGCTCATGACCATAGTTTAAACCGAGCTATTCTGTTTGAAAATCCAGGTTATGACAATAAATCTAGTTTCCTTATTGTGAAACGTTTAATTACTCGAATGTATCAACAGAATCATTTTCTTACTTCTGCTAATGATTCTAGCCAAAATCCATTTTTGGGGCGCAACAAGAATTTGTATTCTAAAATGATATCAGAGGGATTTTCATTTATTGTGGAAATTCCGTTTTCTATGCGATTAATATCTTCTGAAGAACGGAAAGAGATATTCAAATCTCATAATTTACGATCAATTCATTCAATATTTCCTTTCCTAGAGGACAATTTTTCACATTTTCATTTTATGTTAGATATACTAATACCTCACCCCGTTCATCTGGAAATCTTGGTTCAAACACTTCGCTATTGGGTAAAAGATGCCCCTTCATTGCACTTATTACGATTCTTTCTACGCGAGTATTGTAATTGCAATAAGATTATTGCTACAAAGGCTAGAAAGAAAACCAGTTTTTCTTTTTTAACAAAAAGAAATCGAAAAAGAAATCAAAGATTATTCTTCTTGTTATATAATTTTTATGTATGTGAATACGAATCCATTTTCGTATTTCTCCATAACCAATCTTCTGATTTACGACCAAGATCCTTTGGGGTCCTTCTTGAACGAATCCATTTCTATGCAAAAATAGAACATCTTGCCGAAGTCTTCGCTAAGGATTTTCCCACCAACTTATGCTTGTTCAAATATCCTTTCATGCATTATGTTAGGTATCAAGGAAAATCAATTCTGCTTTCAAGGGGGACGGTTCTTTTGATGAATAAATGGAAATCTTACCTTGTCAATTTTTGGCAATGTAATTTTGACCTGTGGTTTCACT